ATTAGGGTGCCTGAGAAAAGGGTTATTCTGATATTATAATTCACGTATTTATTTTTACCCCTAATAGTAAAAGTAAGCTAATTAAAGCTATTGGGTCCATACCCCAAGTATAGAGTTGATAGTCCCTCTCTTTTCCAATACATTTAACCCTAAATAAGTTCATGCCTTTGTTTTTTGTATTTTCCGGAACCATAATTACTTTAACTTCTTCCTCTTGATTAATAGCTTGAGCTGGCCTAGAGGTAAATATAATAGCATTTATTCCAATTATTTTAACACATAATAAACTAAGAAATGAGTCCGCTTTAAAATACTTTTTTATTCAAGCATCTGGCTCCATTATAATTTTCCTATCAGCTATTTTATTAATAAATAATCATATTATTAATTCAATAGATATTACTAACTCATTATCCTCTTCTATAATTCCCTTAGCCTTAGTACTAAAACTAGGTGCCGCCCCTGTACATTTCTGATTCCCACAAGTAATAGAAGGACTTAACTGATTTGCTTCTATTATATTACTAACATGACAAAAAGTTGCCCCACTATTTTTATTAACAACATATAATTTATCCTCTCTATTTATATATCTAGTAATTCTACTTTCTTCAATTGTAGGTGCCGTAGGAGGATTAAACCAACTCTTACTACGAAAAATCTTAGCTTACTCATCAATCAACCACTTGGCCTGAATAATTATAAGAGCACTTATCTCAATTAATATCCTTTTCATCTACTTTATCATTTATAGTCTAATTACCCTAACAATTATTTTAATTTTAATAACTAATAATTTTATTCATTTAACACAATTAATAACTAATCATTACTCTCTCTCTCTTATTTCAGTAGGTTTATTTCTAAACCTCCTATCTTTAGGGGGAATACCTCCTTTTATCGGATTTCTACCTAAATGATTAGTATTAACATCTCTTACCTCAAATGCTCTTTTCTTTCTCAGAATCCTTCTAATTTTATGTAGAGTGTTAACACTATATTTTTATATACGAATTTCATTTAACCTCCTTATAATGGCTCCAAAGCTATCCTGATCTAATAAGTCTTTAATCCCATTAAATGGGCCCATTAAATTACTTAGAATAATACCYATCATTACTCTCCCTTTAATAATTATAACATAGAGCTTTAAGTTATTCAAACTATTAACCTTCAAAGTTAAAAAAAAAATTATTTAAGCTTTAATAACTAATATACCCCTGAATTTGCAATTCAAAATTCTCTTTAAACTATAAAGCCCTTTACGCGATGATTATTCTCCACAAACCACAAAGATATTGGTACTATATACTTAATTCTTGGGGCTTGAGCAGCAATGCTCGGAACATCATTAAGAATATTAATTCGTCTAGAGCTTAGCCAGCCAGGAAGTTTAATTGGAGATGATCAAATCTATAATGTTATTGTCACAGCCCATGCTTTTATTATAATCTTTTTTATAGTAATGCCAATTATAATTGGAGGATTTGGTAATTGACTTGTACCTTTAATATTAGGGGCCCCAGATATAGCTTTTCCTCGAATAAATAATTTAAGTTTTTGACTATTACCCCCCGCATTATTTTTATTACTAGCTTCATCCGCTGTAGAAAAAGGAGCAGGAACAGGTTGAACTGTCTACCCCCCATTAGCTTCAACCCTTGCCCATGCAGGCCCATCAGTAGATATAGCAATTTTTTCCCTTCACCTTGCCGGAGCATCCTCTATCTTAGGGGCAATTAATTTTATTACCACAATTATTAATATACGAACTGCAGGGATGCTATTTGAACAAATACCTTTATTTGTTTGAGCTGTAAAAATTACAGCAGTTCTATTATTATTATCATTACCAGTATTAGCAGGAGCTATTACAATACTCCTTACGGATCGAAACTTTAATACTGCCTTTTTTGATCCATCAGGAGGAGGAGACCCTATTCTATACCAGCACTTATTTTGATTTTTCGGACACCCTGAAGTATATATTTTAATCCTTCCTGGTTTCGGAATAGTTTCCCACATTATTGCACAACAAAGAGGTAAGAAAGAAACCTTTGGCTCACTAGGAATAATTTATGCAATAGTAGCTATTGGTTTATTAGGTTTTATTGTATGAGCCCATCATATGTTTACAGTTGGAATAGACGTAGACACCCGAGCATATTTCACAGCAGCAACAATAATTATTGCAGTTCCAACTGGAATTAAAATTTTTAGTTGATTGGCCACCCTTCACGGTACACATTTTTCGTATGAAACTCCTCTATTATGAGCTCTAGGGTTTGTATTTTTATTTACAGTAGGGGGCTTAACAGGAGTTGTATTAGCTAATTCATCAATTGATATTATATTACATGATACCTATTATGTAGTAGCCCATTTCCATTATGTCCTTTCTATAGGGGCCGTCTTCGCTATTTTAGGGGGTATCACGTTCTGATTTCCTTTAATAATAGGATTTTCACTAAACCCTATATGATCTAAAATACATTTTATATTAATATTTGTAGGTGTAAACATAACCTTTTTCCCTCAACATTTCCTTGGACTTAGAGGGATACCTCGTCGATATTCAGATTATCCAGATGCTTACACAACGTGAAACATCGTCTCCTCAGTGGGATCAACCATATCTTTTTTTGGTGTATTAATACTGGTTATTATTATTTGAGAAGCAATAATTAGCGCTCGCACAGTGCTTTTCTCAATTAACAATAATGCATCAATTGAATGACAATATCACACCCCACCAGAAGATCATACATACAACCAATTAACACTACTAATTAAATAACTTATGGCAACCTGAGCTAACCTACTATTTCAAAATAGTGCTTCTCCCTTAATAGAACAATTAATTTTTTTCCATGACCACACCCTACTAGTCTTAACTATAATTTTATCATTAGTATTATATATATTTATAATATTAATATTAAACAAATACACTAATCGATTTTTATTAGAAGGGCAAGAAATTGAAACTGTATGAACAGTTTTACCCGGTATCATCCTAATTTTTATTGCATTACCCTCTCTACGACTTTTGTATTTATTAGATGAAGTAAATATCCCAGACTTAACCATTAAAACTACAGGCCATCAATGATATTGATCCTATGAGTACACAGATTTTAACACAATCGAATTTGACTCTTATATAACTCCAACAGAAGACTCCTCCCTTAGTGGATTCCGTTTATTAGATGTTGATAACCGAACAATTCTACCAATAAATGCTCAAATTCGAATACTTATCACAGCCGCAGATGTCTTACACTCATGAACAATTCCTGCACTGGGAGTTAAGGCAGATGCTGTTCCTAGCCGACTTAATCAAGTGTCTTTCCTTATTACCCGTCCAGGCCTATGGTATGGTCAGTGCTCAGAAATCTGTGGAGCAAACCACAGCTTTATACCAATTGTTCTTGAAACCGTTCCTATAAAATATTTTATCAACTGATTAGCCAACAAAAACTCATTAGATGGCCGAAACATAAGCACTGGTCTCTTAAACCAATTAATAGTACATTATTACTTCTAATGAGAAAATTAGTTAACCTATAACATTAGCTTGTCATGCTAAAATTATCACAAGATATTTTCTTATTCCACAAATATTTCCTATAAATTGATTACTTATATTTCTTATCTTCGTCACTATATATTTACTAATAACCCTTTTTATCAATTATAATTATCTACACAACCCTATAACAATACAGAATGTATTGTCAAAAACAAAATTAAACTGAAAATGATAACAAGCCTTTTCTCTATCTTTGACCCTTCAACCCAAATTATGAGTCTTAAATTAAACTGAATTAGTATTTTATTGGCCATCATTATAATTCCAATAATATATTGACTAACCCCAACCCGATCTAGCTCCATTTTTAATCTAATTACCATTACATTAAAAAAAGAGTTCTCCATTCTCCTAGGTCCTACAACCTTTGCTGGGTCAACAATAATAATCCTAAGTTTATTTTTATTCATTTTAATAAATAACTCAATAGGTTTATTCCCGTACATTTTTACAGCCACTAGACACCCAATATTAACTGTAACTTTAGCTTTACCCCTCTGAGTGGCCTTAATATTATATGGCTGACTAAATCATACAATTCATATACTAGCCCACCTGGTCCCACAAGGCACACCCCCAGCCCTCACAATTTTTATAGTTTGTATTGAAACTATTAGTAACTTAATCCGTCCCCTTACTCTTTCTGTTCGACTAGCTGCTAATATAATTGCGGGACATCTACTAATAACACTATTAGGAAACCAGGGCCCTAACAGCTCAACAATTATTATGCCAATTATTATTATAACTCAAATTGCTCTTATTACCCTTGAATCAGCAGTCGCTATAATTCAAGCTTATGTTTTCGCAGTATTAACAACATTATATGTTAGAGAAACAACTTATGTCTACTCATAACCACCCGTACCATTTGGTAGAAAAAAGCCCCTGACCTATAACTGCAGCCGTTGGAGCACTATCAATTACTATAGGAGGAATTAAACTTTTTCACTCTAATAACATAAATTTAATTACCATAGGATTAGTAATCTTATTACTTACTATAGTCCAATGATGACGAGATGTTGCCCGAGAAAGAACTCACCAAGGACTTCATACCCTAAAAGTTATTGTAGGACTAAAATGAGGAATAATTCTATTTATTGTATCAGAAATTCTCTTTTTTGTATCCTTTTTTTGAGCTTTTTTCCACAGAAGTCTTACCCCAACACTAGAAACAGGATCCATATGACCCCCACAAAATATCATTCCATTTAATCCCTTTCAGATTCCTTTATTAAACACAGCCATTTTATTATCTTCAGGAGTTACAGTAACTTGAGCCCACCATAGCCTAATAAACTCAAATCACACCCAAGCCACTCAAGCCCTTACTATTACAGTTATCTTAGGTATTTATTTTACAGCTCTCCAAGCATTTGAATATATCGAAGCCCCCTTTACAATTGCAGACTCAGTATATGGCTCAACCTTTTTCATGGCCACAGGCTTTCATGGTTTACATGTTATTATTGGAACCTCTTTCCTAACAGTTTGCTTACTACGACATATATTATTTCACTACTCACCACATCACCACTTTGGCTTTGAAGCCGCAGCCTGATACTGACATTTTGTAGATGTAGTATGACTTTTCCTATACATATCAATTTACTGATGAGGAGGCTAAACTACATGAGTATTTACGTACAATTGACTTCCAATCAGCAAGATTAATTTATTAAATGTAGTAATTATAATTTTATTTGCCATAATGCTCCTCCTAATTGCCTTATTATTAATATTAATTCCTTTAATTACTTCACAGCACCCTAAGTCAGACCGAGAAAACTTATCACCATTCGAATGCGGGTTTGACCCCAAAAATACTTCACGAACTCCCTTTTCACTACAATTTTTCCTTATTGCTGTAATCTTCCTAATTTTTGATGTTGAAATTGCTCTTCTTCTCCCAATACCAATTATTGTTACAAACTTCAGTACCACTAACACCTTATTATTAATTGTTTCTTTCCTATTAATTTTACTTTTCGGTCTATATTACGAATGACTGAATGGGGCCTTAAGTTGAAACACCTAGGTGTATAATTAAAATATAATACTTAATTTGCAATTAAACCTTACCTTTAAAGGTTATGCCTAAATAAGAAGTGAAAGATCACAACCAATTTCGACTTGGCCTTTGAATTATATCCTTATTTTTAGCTAAAGCCAAAATTAGGCATGTTACTGTTAATAACCAATTGGATAATCATACAATCCTTGCTAAGGAATTATCCTTTATTAAGCCGCTAACTTAATCCATAACACATAAAAATGTTAATAATTCTTTTTCTATAGTGTAAATAACACTTAACACCTTCATTGTTATAATAGAGTAATCTTAGAAACAATATTTACAATAACACTACTAATAATAGCCCTTATTATCTTATTCCCTTTTATATTCCACCCAATAATAATAGGCATTACAATCATCATTTTAGCTTTAACAATTTCAATCTTCATATGAATAACACTAAACTACTCTTGATTAGCCTATATTCTATTCCTAATTTTCCTGGGCGCCCTTTTAGTCTTATTTGTCTACATCTCCACATTAGCCCCAAACGAAAAATTCCTTAAAATATCATATTTCCCATTACTTCTCTTAACTTTTATAGTATTTTCCCCTACAATCTATACAGCAAAAGATAGTAATATAACTAAAATAGATTTTCTACCATCAATAAAAATTTTCAGTGCCTCCCTCTCTTTAATAACCCTCTTTATGGCCATTTATTTACTTTTAACTTTACTTATTGTTTCAAAAATTACACTATTTAAAGAAGGGCCCCTTCGTATAAGAACATATGACCTTACCATTACGAAAAACACACCCAATTATTAAAATTGTAAACGCTTCCTTAGTTGACCTTCCAAGACCAAGAAACATTTCATTAATATGAAATATAGGATCCTTATTAGGAATTTGCTTAATTATTCAAATTATAACAGGACTATTTCTTTCTATTCACTACGCCCCCTCTGCCGAACTAGCTTTCAGAAATATTTGTCATATCTCTCGAGATGTTAATTATGGCTGACTAATACGATCTTTACATGCAAATGGAGCAAGTCTATTTTTCATCTGCATATACGCCCATATTGGTCGTGGTCTTTATTATAACTCATACACTTTACACTTTACATGAATATCCGGCAGTGCTATCTTTATTATTACAATATTAACCGCTTTTTTAGGCTATGTTTTACCATGAGGACAAATATCCTTTTGAGGAGCAACAGTTATTACAAATTTACTGTCAACTGTCCCTTATCTAGGCACTGATTTAGTCCAATGAGTGTGAGGGGGATTTGCAGTAGACAACGCCACTCTAACACGATTTTTTACTTTCCATTTTCTTTTTCCTTTTGTCATTGCAGCCCTAGTTATTATCCATTTACTATTTTTACATCAAACAGGGTCAAATAATCCCCTAGGCCTAAAAATAAATGTAGACAAAATCCCTTTCCACCCCTTCTTTTCATTAAAAGACCTTATAGGATTAATAGCTTTACTAGCCCCCTTCATAGCTGTTGCCCTACTTTCCCCCAACCTTTTAACAGACCCAGAAAACTTTATCCCCGCTAATCCTTTAGTTACCCCAATCCACATTCAACCAGAATGATATTTCTTGTTCGCATATGCCATCCTACGCTCTATCCCAAACAAACTAGGGGGAGTAATCGCCCTAGTCTTATCGGTCCTTATTCTCTTCATTCTTCCTTTAATAGATTTTAAATTAATTAAATCAACGCAATTTCACCCTGTAAGACAAATTGTCTTTTGAAGATTTATTAACATCTTCATCCTATTAACGTGAATTGGGGCACGCCCCGTAGAAGCCCCTTTTATTCTAATCGGCCAGGCTTTAACAGTTATATATTTCACATTCTTTTTACTAAAACCACTAAACAAAATATTATAGCTATTTAACTAACTAAGATAATATCTTGAAAATATTACATAGAGCATAATAACTCTAATAGCTTGTTTTTATAATTTAATTAAAATATTGATCTTGTAAATCAGATATGAGATAACCTCTAAAAACACTAAATAATATGTTTGAGTTTTTCTTTTTTTTATAAGTAAAGGAAAACTCAAACACATATACTCTCCCTCTCTCTATATACATCTATTTACTACTTATCTTCTAAGAAACACATTACATTAAATATATATTTTAAATATTACGATACCCTTAAAGATCTTCATGCACTATATAGCAGTTAATCACCCCAAAAACTTACTCTCATAATCGCCCCGGCTTGGCAGTAAACCCTATACGTCAATTTTTAATTAATAAAAATAAATTTATTCCTTCAGGAATCTCTACGAGATTCCCTCCGGATTTTTCTAACTCTCTGTAATATACGAAACCTGAAGGGTACCAACTAGATTAAACTCTTCCCGTCTAATAATCTATCAGCTAGATATACTTATAATAAATAAATATATTATATATATATAGTCTATAATGAACATTTAATTACACCTTTTCCTTCCGCCTTAAAAAGGAAGGAAAAGGTGTAATACCCCCTAGTTTGAGCTAGGTCTAAAAGAGTCAAATTCTTTTGTGCCATACACTAAGATATATAATGACAAATAGGCTGGCTATTGTAGGAGAATTTACAGTTCTCCGCCTAGGGTCGGCCATATCACTTATTTAAAGACCCAAATCTTCTAGGCTTCTTCAAAGCCCCGCTTTAAATAAGCTATTTAAATACATTATATAAAATATCACAAAAAATCAAGTTAAGAACAGTAAAATAAAAACTTTAACCGAATTGCGTTGTCAATTTTGAATATGGTGCCCGGTAAAACTAAAATATTTTATAAGCCCTTGCCCCCCAAAATATTCTCCTCAGGTTTTATCACTATATAAAACAACTGTATCCCCTAAAACTAAAGGGGGTTTAATTAAATACTGAGTAGATAAAGCGGGCATAAACCACATAGAGCTAACAAAACTCCGCTCAGCGGGCTTTACCGGTTTTAGCTCCCCCATATTATAAAGTGCTCTAATTCCTATAATGACCCCTATAGCAATTAATACCCCTGGTATTAATTTAAAGGGGGCATTTAAAATAATTACGGGAGGGGTTTCAAATAGTACCCAACTAAAAGTTGCTCCTCCAAATAAAGCACCAATAAATAAAACTATTATAGGACTAGTGTATCCTTGCTCATTATCTTCAATTGAGAGTAGGGCTACTCCATCATAAGACTTCCCTCTTAAATATCAACTTAATCGGAAAGAATATATACAAGTTAATAAAGTTGAAATATACAACACCCCCACCATAAACAAATTCAAATTTGAATAAGCCACTAACTCTAAAATTAAGTCTTTAGAGTAAAATCCTGCTATAAAAGGAAAGCCACATAATGAAAAATTAGCTGAATTTAACAAAACTAAACTTAAAGGTAAACTTACTAATAGCCCCCCTATTAAACGAATATCTTGATTCCCGTTTATCATATGAATAATTTTTCCTGCACAAAGAAATAATAACGCTTTAAATAAAGCATGTGTAATTAAATGGAAAAAAGCGAAGAGTTCATTACCCAAAGCGACTATTCTTATTATTAAGCCCAGCTGTCTTAAAGTAGACAGAGCAACAATTTTTTTAAGGTCTATTTCAAAATTAGCCCCTAATCCTGCCAAAAATATTGTAAATATAGCTAAGAAAAATAAAATTTTCTTAATTACAATGAAGGGCTCCAGCAAATGTGAAAAACGAATTAAAAGGTAGACACCAGCAGTCACTAAAGTTGAAGAGTGTACTAGAGCAGAGACAGGAGTAGGGGCCGCTATAGCGGCCGGTAGTCAAGCCGAAAAAGGTATCTGAGCGCTTTTAGTCAAACCTGCCACAAGGACACAAATAATAACTCAAACATTAAATATGTTAAAGCACTCTAATGAGTAAAAATTTCATCTACCGAAAGACATTAATCAACCAATAGCAATTAATAAACCAACATCTCCAATTCGATTACTAAGTACTGTTAATATCCCTGCTCTAAAAGATTTGTAGTTCTGATAATAAATTACAAGACAATAAGATACAAGGCCTAATCCATCTCAGCCTAATAAAATACTGATAAATCTAGGTCTTAAAATAACCAATACTATAGATAACACGAATAATAATACTAATATAATAAATCGAGTTATATATACTTCACCTTCTATATAGTAATATCTGTAGTATAATACGCTAGAAGAGATAATTAATACAACACTGAAAAAGAGTAAAGATATTCAATCAAATAAAAAAACCAAACTTATGTCCATCCCGTTTACAGAGAAAAAAACCCACTCAAATAAATAAGCCTTGTCGAAAAAGAATAAAAACAAAGAACACCTAACAATAACTAACCCAATAATACCTAAGAAAAAGGATATTATCTTACTAACATTAAAATCCTTCACTACCTAAAGTAAATCATACATCAAAAGAACCACAATCTTTTATTTTAATTAAACTATTTAAGTATACAACAAAAAAATCTATTTTTAGGAATAAAATATTTAAAGGAATCCAGTGTAATAATAAAACCAAATACTCAACCATTAATATCTCATAAAATGGTATTGTTCCTTTAACTAAAGACCCATGCTGAATTGAAGAATATAAATATAGACAATAAGCTGCTCTAAAGAAAGATAAAAACACTAAAATAAATATTATAAAAGCTCTATAGCTTAAAAGACATCCTAAAAGAGAAATCTCCCCAATTAAATTTAATGATATAGGAGCCGCTATATTAGAGCTAACTAACAAAAATCATATTAGAGCCCCTCTTGGTAACAAATTAATTAACCCTTTATTTACTAATACTCTCCGGCTGTGTAATCGTTCATAATTAATATTAGCTAAGCAAAAAAGACCAGAAGAACAAAGCCCGTGGCCTACTATTAAAATAAAAGCACCTGCTAAGCCCACTCAACTCATTGTTATTAAACCACCAATTACTAATCCCATGTGTACTACAGAAGAATATGCAATCAAAGACTTAAGATCTCTTTGACGTAAACACACCAGTCTTATATACAATCCACCAACTAATCTAATTCTTATCCAAACCACCCCTAAGCTTTTTACTATAAATATAAAATATTCACTAATTCGATATAGACCAAATCCCCCTATTTTCAATAAAATCCCAGCTAAAACTATTGAACCAGAAACCGGGGCCTCAACATGAGCTTTAGGGAGCCACAAATGAACAAAAAACATAGGTATCTTTACCAGAAAAGCCCCCACTCCACCTAAAAAAATAAGAGATCTGAATCAACTTAGTTCTCTAAATAAATTTATTAAATTAAAACTTTTAACACTTAATCATAAAATTACAACCAATAAAGGTAAAGAAACAAACATAGTATAAAAAATTAAATAAAGGCCCGCTTGAAGGCGTTCAGGTTGATATCCCCAACCAATAATTAATAAATATGTAGGAATTAAAACTGCCTCAAAAGAGATATAAAACCAAATTAAATCAATACTAAAAAAAACCAAAGATAAAAAGACTAATATTGAAAGTATGATAATTAAAAAATATAATTCATTATATTTAATGCCCTTTAGTCTTGCTAACATCATTAATATAATAATTCAGATACTTAATCAGACCAATACCGTTCTCAATAGACCCCCTCCTAGTCTATTGCCCAAATAATTAAAGTCAATAAATTCATAGTGTCCTGATAATAAAATATATAAAGATATAATGGCCAATATAAAATATAATAACTCTCATGTGAAACCTATAAATAATAACCCTGTTAAAATAACGATTAATATGCCTAGTTTTAACATTCCAGAATATTAAAATTGTAAAAAAAGTCTCTCCCATGAGTACGAATTAATGCAACAACAACTCTGAGGCCTAAAGCGCCTTCACATGCTGCAAAAGTAAGAAAATATAAAATAAAATATCTCTCAACTTCAACCTCTATAAATACCCCAGTTAGACCAACAATAAGGCCTAATATAATAAATTCTAGTCTTAATAACATATTTAAAACATGTTTTCGAACAGAAACAAATGAAAAGAATCCTCTTATAACCAAAAAATACATGACCATAGGTTCAAAAAAGGGGTTGTTGTCCCGTCTATAACTTCCAAAGTTAAAATTTTAATTAAACTATTTTTTGAGTTAAAATACATCACCACACAAAAACACAATAAAATATAATTTAATGAAATGGGTAAAAAACTTTTCCAGGCTAAAAACATTAACTTATCATACCGAAATCGAGGTAGTACTCCTCGAACTCAAATAACTATAAAACTTATTACTAGTCCTATTCCTAAGCCAACTAAACCCCCACCAAAAAATAAAATACCTGTTAATAAACTAATAAATAAAATCCCCCCATACTCAGCTATAAATAATAGGGCAAAGCCTCCTCCGCTATATTCAACATTAAACCCTGACACTAGCTCAGATTCCCCCTCTGCAAAATCAAAAGGGGTTCGATTTAACTCTGCTAAGCCAGAAATAAACCAAATATAAAACAAAGGTAATAATAAAAGTACAAACCAAACTGTGTGTTGATGTCTTATAATAATAGTTAAATCATAACTTAAAGACATAATAACAACCCCTAACAAAATCAGGGCAATGCTAACCTCATAAGAGATTGTTTGAGCCACACCTCGTAAAGCCCCCAATAATGCATATTTAGAATTAGAAGACCAACCAGAACCAAATAAAGTATAGACACTAAAACTAGTACAACATAAAAAAAATAAAATACCATATTCATAGTCAAATAAGCCTAATAATAAAGGGTAGATAACTCAGCTTAATATTATTACAAATAATATAATAGTTGGGCTCAAATAATAAACGTAATAGTTTATATGAAAAGGGTGTCTTAAACTTTTAGTGAATAACTTTACTGCATCAGCAAAAGGTTGCAGAACTCCAATTAATCTGACTTTGTTAGGTCCTTTACGAATTTGAATATAGCCTAGCACCTTTCGCTCAAAAAGTGTAATAAAAGCTACACTAACTAAAACCATAACAACTAAAAATAAAAAATTTACAGTAAAAATAATTACATTAATTATTATAAGAGAAACCCCATAATAGAAGCTTAAATTCTATGCACTAATCTGCCATTATAATTTGTTATATGTATAAAATACTTAAGTGAATTCTAAATTCAATGCACTAATCTGCCAAAATAACTATTATCAATTTTCATGGAGTTTTACTAAAATCACTTATAATAAAAATTTTATATTAAATGGTCCTTTCGTACTAATTTAAAAATTTATAACAAAAGATAGAAACCGACCTGGCTCACGCCGGTCTGAACTCAGATCATGTAAGAATTTAAAGGTCGAACAGACCTTCTATACCAACTACTACACCAGTAAGACTTCTTAATCCAACATCGAGGTCGCAAACGTTTTTGTCAATATGAACTCTCAAAAAACATTACGCTGTTATCCCTATAGTAATTTAATCTTTATATCACCCAAAATGGATCATATTGACGCTGCTTAATATATTAAAAATTAATAGTGTTAACTACTTGCCGCCCCAGCAAAATTATTTAGCAAGTAAAACCTTTATTCAAATAAAATCTTACCTATTAAAAATAAAATTTAATAGGGTCTTCTCGTCCCTTTGTGTTATTTAGGCCCTTTTCCCTAAAAATAAATTTTATAATTTTAAACTTGAGACAGCTAATCTCCGTCGAACCTTTCATACCAGTCCCCAATTAAAAGACTAATGATTATGCTACCTTTGTACAGTCAAAATACTGCAGCCCTTCAATATATCAGTGGGCAGGCCTGATTTTTTACTTAAAACCAAAAAACCATGTTTTTGCTAAACAGGCGAAAATTAAAATTGCCGAATTCCTTAAATTTAACTATATCTTTAATTAAATTAAATAAGTAAATTACTACTAATATAATCATTATTGCTAATATGTCTAAATTATCAAAATACTTTAATATATAATATAACACCCTCAAAAATAAATTAAAATAAAACTTCATTATAACACTGTAAAAATTAGATCACTCTTAAATCTAAATAATTTAAAAATCAATAAATTATATAAATTATTTATAAAAGCTTATCCCTTTATAAATATTAATTAAATTTAAAATAAAATTTAACCTTAATTAAATTAAATTCTTAAAGAACCAGAAACCTTATTGTTTGAATAATATATCATCCCTAAGACAAAATTAATACTAATTATGCAACATTAATATAATAAAGCCTTAGCCCACAAATATATCGGGAAAAATAACTTATTTATTATTTTAATTACCCCTAATACACAAGGTACAAACGTTAAATTTTTCTTTTCTAAAAATTAAAAGGTCCTTTACAGTACATTAAACTAACAAAATTTTCTAAATAATACTAAACAATATATTACTTTACATATTATAGCACTAAACTAATTTATCAAAATATCTTATAAAGAAAGTTTTTCAGTGTAAATGAAATGTTTTACCAAACTCTATTTTGTTATGTCCAGGCACATTTTCCAATACGCCTACTATGTTACGACTTATCTCAACTTATATGAGAGTGACGGGCGATGTGTACATATTTTAGAGCTAAAAATCAGCCTTTCTTATTATTAAAAACTTACTAATAAATCCACCTTTATAGTTCATTTCCATAAACCAATCCATAATAATTACTACTATTGTAACTCATCATTCAACCTTTCCCATAAGCTGCACCTTGACTTGACGTCTAGAAGTTAATACAAAAAGAAAACACAATCTATAAAAGTTTTCTGACGACAGCGATATACAAGCTGTAAACAAGAGAAAGTCAACTTTTCGTGTAATATCGATAACAGGACAAGTTCCTCTAATAAGAATAAAATACCGCCAAATCCCTTAAATTTCTAGAACTCTTATACTACTCAGGTAATAATGCTATATTGAAAATAACTGGGTATCTAATCCAGGTTTATATTTTCAATTTTAAACCTTTCGTTTTATATGTACAGTATTAAAAGGAGTCCAGTCTTAATTTTACCTAAAAATAGACCAGCTCAAATCTGTTGAAATAATCAAACTAATTTCTTTTTACCAACAACTTTTCTTTACCCCACCTGTATAACCGCAAGTGCTGGCACGGGTTGACTTAGAGCTATTAACATTACTACATCAAGACTAACCTTATAAATAAATTAATTCACTACTAATTAAATATTAAATCACATAAAGTATATAAAATAAGCTAACAAGAAAAGCACAAGCAAGGATCAAACTTTATATGTATAAAAATTAAAAATAATTAACTTGGACTTTATTAATTTAACCCCCTTTTCATTTAATACAAATACTCTTTTATTAGTCCCTTTCCTCCAGCTAGTCTGTTTTAACAACTTAATACATTAAAGTTTTATTTTATATATTTTATCCTTTTTATACTTTAGTTTAAATGAACTTTTGCAATAAAACACATAGTTATTTTCATGTTTTATCATGTTCATATAATTAAAAACTAATGTTTTTAACAATATATACTATTACCTCTATTTTGAACAACCTAACTATTTAATGAC